TGCGGTCTTTATTGACCGAACGGGAACGAGAACACATCGATTCCGAAGACCGAATAAAAAGTTTGAATTTTTTATTCGATGCAGTTATAACGGATCCCAATGATCAAAAAATTAGAAAAAAAGCGATAAAAGAAATTAGTAAAAGAGTTCCCCGGTGGTCATACAAATTAATCGATAATGTATACCAAGAACTGGGAGAATACGACGAAAATGTAAGAGGGAAACATGCATTTCGTTCACGAAAAGCCAAACGTTTAGTGGTTGCTGTTGATCACCAGACAAAAGGGGATGTGTCTTTGCCCCATTATTTGGAACAATCGGATTTTCGTCGATATATAATAAAAGGTTCCATGCGCGCACAAAGACGTAAAACCGTTATTTGGAAACCAGTTCAAGCAAATGCCCATTCCCCTCTTTTTTTGGACAGAATAGACAAAACCCTTTATTTGTCTTTTGATATTTCCCAACTGATGAAAGTAATTCTTCGAAATTGGATGGTAAAAAATAAAAACCAAAAACTTTCTGATTATACAAACGCAAAGACAAGAAAATTGGACAAAAAAGAAAAAAAGAAGCTCAAAGGCGAAAGATACCAAAGACAAGAAATGGTACGTATAAAACAAGCAGAAGGATGGGATAAGCGTTTACTTACTCGAATACTAAGAAGTTCTATGTTAGTAATCCAATCGATTCTTAGAAAATATATTGTATTACCGTTATTGATAATAGCTAAAAATGTGGTTCGCATACTATTATTCCAAGATCCCGAGTGGTCCGAGGATTTTAAGGATTGGAATCGTGAAATTTATGTTAAATGCACTTATAGTGGTGTTAATTTATCTGAAACAGAATTTCCGAAAAACTGGTTAATAGAAGGTATTCAGATAAAGATCCTATTCCCCTTTCACCTGAAACCCTGGCACGGATCTACGATACAATCCTCTCATAAAGATCCAAAAAGTGAACAAGAAACTGATGTTTGTTTTTTAACAATTTTTGGGCTGGAAACTGACATGCCGTTCGGTTCTCCCCAAAAACGACGTTCCTTTTTTGAACCCATTTTTAAAGAACTAAAAAAAAAAATTCGAAAATTGAAAACTAAGTCTTTTATAGTTTTAAGGGATTTTAAAGAAGGCAAAATAAAAGAACTTTCAAAAATAAACTTGAGAGAAATCGAGAAATTGAGGGAAACTCAAAAAAATTCGATAATCAGTAAGCAGATGATTCACGAACCGTCTATTGAAATTTCATCTATGGATTGGACGAAATTATCCCGGACTGAAAAAAAAATGAAAGATCTGACTAATAGAACAAGCAGAATCAGAAATCAAATATATAAAATTACAAAAGAAAAGAAAAAAGGATCGCTAACTCAAGAAACAAATATTAGTTCGAACAAACCAACGTATTCTGTTAAAATATTAGACCCATCAAAAAGGATTTGGCGGATATTAAAAAAAAGAAACGCTCGATTAATCCGTAAATCCTATTTGTTTCTAAAATTTGGCATTGAAAAGATATACAGAAATATTTTTATATCTACCCTTACTATTCCAAGAATCAATACAAAACCTTTTCGTGAATCAACAAGAAAACAAATGAAAATTATTGAGAAAAACATCCACAATAATGAAGCAAATCCCGAAAGAATTAATAAAACAAATAAAAATAGAATTATTTCGACTATCCAAAAATTGATTTCTAAGACTAGTAATAAGAATTCAAAGATTTCTTGTAATTTATTGTCTTTTTCACAATCACAAGCATATGTATTTTACAAATTATTACAAGTCCCAATTTTGAACTTTTATAATTTAAGACCCGTTCTTCAATATCACGGAACATCTCTATTTCTTAAGAATGAAATAAAAGATTTTTTTGAAAAACACGGAATCTTTAATTACCAATTAAGACATAAACCCCTTTGGAATTTTGGAAGGAATACACGAAAACACTGTTTAAGCGGGCATTATCAATATGATTTATCTCGGATTAAATGGGCTAGATTAGTACCACAAGAATGGCGAAATAGAGCCAATCAACACTGTATGGCTCAAAATAAAGATTTAATTAAAAGAGATTCGTATGAAAAAAATGGATTAACTCATTACGAAAAACAACATTTTTTTGAAGCAGACCTATTACGTAATCAAAAATCGAATTTTAAAAAACACTATAGATATGATCTTTTATCATATAAATCGCTTAATTATGAAGATAAGAAAGACTCGTATATTGATAGATCACTAGTCCAAGTAAATAATAAAGAAGAGTATTATTCTAATTACAATAGAAAGAAAGTAAAATTGTTGGCTATGCTGGGAAGTATCTCTATCAATAATTATATAGGGGAAGATGATATTATGGATATGGAAAAATTCTTGTATAGAAAATATTTTGATTGGAGAATTCTTAATTTTTGTCTTAGAAATAAGGCCAATATGGAAGCCTGGGTTGATATGGATACTGGTACCAGCAGTAATCAAAATACTAGGATTGGGTCCAATAATTATCAAAAAATTAATGCAATTAATAACAGAGTCCCCTTTTATCTTACAATTCATCAAGATGAAGAAATTAACCCATCCACTCAAAAGGGGTTCTTTTGTGATTGGATGGGAATGAATGAAGAAATACTAAGTTGTCCTATATCAAACCCAGAATCTTGGTTCTTCCCAGAATTTGTACTACTTTTTAATGCATATAGAACGAAACCCTGGATTATACCAATCAAATTACTTCTTTTCAATTTTAATGGAAATAGTAAGAAAAATAGAACCGGAAAGAAAGAGGCGGATCTTTTTATATCACCTACTCAAAAAGAATATTTTGAATTATCGAATCAAAGTAAAGAAGAAAACGAACTCGCAGACCAAGGAACTCCGAGATCGGATGCACAAAAGCAAGTAATTCTTGGATCAGTTCTCTCAAACCAAGAAAAAGATGGTGAAGAAAATTATACGGGATCGGACATGAAAACCCGTATAAAGAAAAAGCAATCCAAAAGAGAAACCGAAGTACAGCTCGATTTCTTCCTAAAAAGATATTTGTGTTTGCAGTTGCGATGGAGGGGGGCTGTTTCTTTCAGAGAAAAAATACTCAATGATATGCAAGTATATTGTCACCTGGTTCGACTAATAAATCCTAGCGACGTTGCTATAGCCTCTATTCAAAGGGGAGAAATGAGTCTGCCTATTTTGATCACTAAGAAGAAGTTCGCTCTTAAAGAATTGACGAAAGGGGGAATGCTTATTATCGAACCCCGTCGTTTGTCTGTAAAAAATGATGGACAATTTTTTCTATATCAAATCGTAGGTATTGCATTGGTTCATAAGAATAAGCGCAAAATTACTAAAAGATACCAAGAAAAGGGCTATGTTGATAAAAAAGATTTTGATGAATTCATTGCAAAACATCAAAAAATGACTGGAAATAGAAACAAAAATCATTATGATTTGCTTGTTCCTGAAACTATTTTACTCCCTAAACGTCGTAGAGAATTAAGAACCCTAATTTGTTTCAATTCGAAGAATCAAAATGGTATGCAGAAAAATCCAGTATTTTTTAATAACGGAAAGGGCGGCGGCCGCGTTTTGGATAAAAACAAAAATCTTGCTCGAGAGAAAAATCAACTAATTCAATTAAAGTTCTTTATTTGGGCCAATTCTCGATTAGAAGATTTAATTTGTATGAATCGGTATTGGTTTAATACCAATAATGGGAGTCGTTTCAGTATGGTAAGGGTCCATATGTATCCACGATTGAAAATTCGTTAATAGTGTGCTTTTCCTATCTATCATGTCCCATTTTGGGATATGAAAACAAAGAAATGTATACATGTCTTGTCTTCCATTCCAGTCTGATACAAGATACCAAATTAATGGCGAACATTTTAATTAGATCCATAAATGAATCAAGAAACTCTTTTTTTTAGGTCCAAATTTTTCTCTTTTGCCGAAATATCCATCCTTTTAGATGCCTAATCAAATTGAAAATTGGATTGATTATTGATATTGATTTTCTAGCAAGTTCATAACGAACTTAAGATTATTGTGTATATCAAATTGAAGTAACTAGTATTATTATTACTGATCAGTAAAATTCATCTTAAAAAAGGAAGGGGGAGGGGTTTCGTTTTATGGTAAAAAATGCATTCATCTCAGTTAGGGTTCAAGAAAAAAAAGAAAAAAACAGCGGATCGGTTGAATTTCAAGTATTTCGTTTCACCAACACGATCCGGAGACTTACTTCACATTTAGAATTGCACAGAAAAGACTATTCATCTCAAAGGGGTCTACGTAAAATTTTGGAAAAACGCCAACGTCTACTAGCTTATTTGTCAAAGAAAAATAGAGTACGTTATAAAGAATTAATTAGTAAGTTGAATATCCGGGAGTCAAAAAATCGTTAATTTGAAATTTGAAAAACAATTTCGAATTATTTGATTTTGACTGTTGATGAACTTCTTGTTGTTTTCAACAATTCATGTAAGAATGAATCGAGGAAAAACCTATGAGTATACTAGCTACAGAAAAAGAAAAAGAATTTATGATAGTCAATATGGGACCTCACCACCCGTCAATGCATGGGGTTCTTCGTCTCATCGTTACTCTAGACGGTGAAGATGTTATTGACTGTGAACCAATATTGGGTTATTTACACAGAGGGATGGAAAAAATTGCGGAAAACCGAACAATTATACAATATCTGCCTTATGTAACCCGTTGGGATTATTTAGCTACTATGTTCACAGAAGCAATAACTGTAAATGGACCAGAACAGTTGGGAAATATTCGCGTACCTAAAAGGGCCAGCTATATCAGAGTAATTATGTTGGAGTTGAGTCGTATAGCTTCCCATCTGTTATGGCTTGGCCCTTTTATGGCAGATATTGGTGCACAGACTCCTTTCTTCTATATTTTCAGAGAAAGAGAATTAGTATATGATCTGTTCGAAGCTGCCACCGGTATGAGAATGATGCATAATTATTTTCGTATCGGAGGAGTAGCAGCTGATTTACCCTATGGTTGGATAGATAAATGTTTGGATTTCTGCGATTATTTTTTAACAGGGGTTGCTGAATATCAAAAACTTATTACGCGAAACCCCATTTTTTTAGAACGAGTTGAAGGAGTAGGCATTATTGGTGGAGAAGAAGCAATAAATTGGGGTTTATCAGGACCAATGCTACGAGCGTCTGGAATAGAATGGGATCTTCGTAAAGTTGATCATTATGAGTGTTATGACGAATTTGATTGGGAAGTCCAGTGGCAAAAAGAAGGGGATTCCTTAGCTCGTTATTTAGTCCGAATCGGTGAAATGACGGAATCTGTCAAAATTATTCAACAGGCTTTAGAAGGAATTCCGGGAGGCCCCTATGAAAATTTAGAAATCCGCTGCTTTGATAGAGAAAGCGATCCAGAACGGAATGATTTTGAAAATAGATTCATTAGTAAAAAGCCTTCTCCTACCTTTGAATTGACAAAACAAGAACTTTATGCGAGAGTAGAAGCCCCAAAAGGAGAATTGGGAATTTTTCTGATAGGGGATCAAAGTGGGTTTCCTTGGAGATGGAAAATTCGCCCACCGGGTTTTATCAATTTGCAAATTCTTCCTCAGTTAGTTAAAAGAATGAAATTGGCTGATATTATGACGATATTAGGTAGTATAGATATCATTATGGGGGAAGTTGATCGTTGAAATGATAATTGCTACACCCGAAGTACAAGATATCAATTCTTTTTCCCGATTGGAATCCCTACAAGAGGTCTATGGGATCCTATGGGTGCTTGCCCCTATTTCGATTTATGTATTGGCAATCACAATCGGTGTCCTAGTAATTGTGTGGTTAGAAAGAGAAATATCTGCAGGAATACAACAGCGTATTGGGCCTGAATACGCCAGCCCTTTGGGAATTCTTCAAGCTTTAGCCGATGGGACAAAACTCCTTTTCAAAGAAAACCTTCTTCCATCTAGAGGAAATAGTAGTTTATTCAGTATTGGTCCATCTATAGCAGTCATAGCAATTCTACTAAGTTATTCAGTAATTCCTTTTAGTTATAACCTTGTTTTAGCTGACCTCAATATCGGTATTTTTTTATGGATTGCCATTTCAAGTATTGCCCCTATTGGACTTCTTATGTCAGGATATGGATCAAATAATAAATATTCCTTTTTAGGTGGTCTGCGAGCTGCTGCTCAATCGATTAGTTATGAAATACCATTAACTTTATGTGTTTTATCAATATCTCTACGTGTGATTCGCTAAAACCTAAGCTTTTCGTTCTAGAAAAAAAAGAACTTGAATAGAAATCCTCATTTTTTTATTCATTTATTGACTCTTTAGGTTAATAAAAGAAATTAGATAGTTATATATGAGTGAAAGAAAACACCTTCGAAATTCGCAGTAAACGTGGATTAAGTCTCATTTCCTATGTACAAGCGTTAAGGATAAGTAAACAAAAGTAAAAGTGGAGGAAGCCCTTACCCCAAGACAGGTCGATTGATCATCCTAGCTTGAAGCGGGCTTAAAAGACCAACCCTATAGAATTTTCATTTTTCATTAGCTATTGTATGTATTACAATATATATTAGATATATTAGGGGGGTTGAATAGGGGGTTGAAAACGCAAAGCGGGGGGATAGGAAGGAACACCAAAATACACACAACGGGTTAGTAATGTAGATTATGTCAATTATCTAAAAGGATACTTCTGCATAACATAAAAGAATACTAATTGGGGCTTTAAGTTGGTAGAAACGATCAGGCAGTACTCCCCACAATTCCGATCCAGAGCATGCTCCTATCCGCCAGTTAAAGAAATAACTATCAGGAACGAAATAATCCTTTACCCCCTTTTAAGCCCCATTTTATCTCAGAAAGAAGAAGAGGAACAAAAAAATAGAAAAAATACAATTACAATCTAAAAGAATCCTTTCTTTCATATATTGATAGAAATCAAATTCGTGTCATGATTCATGAACTAGTGTAATGGCGAATTCTTTTTCGTAATCGAAAATAAAAGGATGGGTTGAAATATCGAGTGATATTTCTACAAGAGTATTTTATTGAAGGGTTGATTAAGTTATTACTCAACACAGAAAATTTGAAATTCGTAAAGGATGAGATTAATTCAGAAATACTGTTTTTTTATCCTTAGAGCAGACAGAATTCCAGTGGTATAATTGGGGATCCTCCGCTAGATTTTGACTTTATCCATCCTATAACCATATAAAAATCAAAATAACTAATACCGGTCCGGTCCTTACATTTATTTGTGGCCCTGAGGAGCCGTATGAGGTGAAAATCTCATGTACGGTTTTGTAATAGCGATGGAAACCGTAATGTTACCACCGACTATGATTATCTAACAGTTTAAGTACAGTTGATATAGTTGGGGCGCAATCAAAATATGGTTTTTGGGGGTGGAATTTGTGGCGTCAACCTATAGGGTTTATCGTTTTTCTAATTTCTTCCCTAGCGGAATGCGAGAGATTACCTTTTGATTTACCAGAAGCGGAAGAAGAATTAGTAGCCGGTTATCAAACCGAATATTCAGGAATAAAATTTGGTTTATTTTACGTTGCTTCCTATCTAAATCTACTAGTTTCCTCATTATTTGTAACAGTTCTTTACTTGGGAGGTTCGAATCTTTCCATTCCATACATATTTGTTCCTGGGCTGGTTGAAATAAATAAAGCGGATGGAATCTTTGGAACGACAATTGGTATCTTTATTACATTAGCTAAAACTTATTTGTTCTTGTTCATTCCTATTGCAACAAGGTGGACTTTACCGAGACTAAGAATGGACCAACTATTAAATCTTGGCTGGAAATTTCTTTTACCTATTTCTCTCGGTAATCTATTATTAACAACTTCTTCCCAACTCCTTTCGCTATAAAGATAAAGAAAAAAAGGAATACAATATTCGCTACTTGTCTCAAACAAGAGAAAGAAATAAACTCAAAACATTCATAGATATTCACAATATGTTCCCTATGGTAACCGGTTTCATGAATTATGGTCAACAAACAATACGAGCTGCAAGGTACATTGGTCAAAGTTTCATGATTACTTTATCCCAAGCAAATCGTTTACCTGTAACTATTCAATATCCTTATGAAAAATTAATCCCATCAGAGCGTTTTCGTGGTCGAATCCATTTTGAATTTGATAAATGTATTGCTTGTGAAGTATGCGTTCGGGTATGTCCTATAGATCTGCCTGTTGTTGATTGGAAATTTGAAACAGATATTCGAAAGAAACGATTGCTTAATTACAGTATTGATTTTGGAATTTGTATTTTTTGTGGTAACTGCGTTGAGTATTGTCCAACAAATTGTTTATCAATGACTGAAGAATATGAACTTGCGACTTACGACCGTCACGAATTGAATTATAATCAAATTGCTTTAGGTCGTTTACCAATGTCAGTAATTGACGATTTTACAATTCGAACAGTCTTGAATTCGCCTCAACGAAAAAACGTCTAAACCTTTTTAATTTCGAATTACTAAGGTTCAGTTTTGGTATAGTTGGTATAAAGGGATAAGGTTGTTTTTTTGCTTGGTCAATAACTCAAAATCCCAACTTTTGATTGGTTGATGAGAAGTACAACTACATTTGTATTGAAATGAAATGATATATAGACAGAAGCTTTTTCGAACTATATAGCTTCAATTTCAAATTGGCATTTAGAATAACGAAAAGAACGAAATTGATCCCAGAACTGTATCCGCATCAATTCCCACTTAGTAGATTCTAATTTCATTGAATTGGAATTGAGAATGTCTCATAAATAATTTTTCCTGGTCGGCTCAATAAGGTCATGAAAAAGATTTCGATTTATTTATCTCCTATTTTAATATAATGGATTTGCCTGGACCAATACACGATTTTATTTTAGTTTTTCTGGGATCGGGTCTTATATTAGGAGGTCTGGGAGTGGTATTATTTACCAACCCAATTTATTCTGCCTTTTCCTTGGGATTGGTTCTTGTTTGTATATCATTATTCTATATTCTATCAAATTCCCATTTTGTAGCTGCCGCGCAACTCCTTATTTACGTGGGAGCTGTAAATGTTTTAATCATATTTGCTGTAATGTTCATGAACGGCTCAGACTATTCCAAAGATTTTCAGTTGAATCTTTGGACTATTGGCGATGGTCTTACTTCTCTGGTTTGTACAAGTATTTTTTTTTCGCTAATCACTACTATTCTCGATACATCGTGGTACGGGATTATTTGGACTACACGAGCCAACCAGATTATTGAACAAGATTTGATAAGTAATAGTCAACAAATTGGAATTCATTTATCAACAGACTTTTTTCTTCCATTTGAACTCGTTTCAATAATTCTTTTAGTTGCTTTAATAGGTGCAATTGCCGTGGCGCGTCAATAACAAATCTTTATAACTAGGAACAGCAATCCCAATTCGACTTTTTATGTGTTATCACATTCATTATGTGTTATCACATTCATTTCCCTTAAATTCTTGTAAAGTCTAGTTGAATACTATTCACAGATCAATAGAAAATCAAAATAGAATTTTTTTTATTCGATCTATTACCAAATGGATTCTTTTGTTCCGTACCTGGTATATTCTAAGCAACCAAATCACTTGCATTATTATTATTGTTCAGATTGAAATGAATCGAAATTGGTACGGAGTTGGTTAATGATGCTCGAGCATGTACTTGTTTTGAGTGCCTATTTATTTTCGATTGGCATCTATGGCTTGATTACGAGCCGAAATATGGTTCGGGCCTTGATGTGCCTTGAACTTATACTAAATGCAGTTAATATCAATTTTGTAACATTCTCTGATTTTTTTGATAGTCGACAATTAAAAGGAGATATTTTTTCAATTTTTGTTATAGCTATTGCAGCCGCTGAAGCAGCTATCGGATCAGCTATTGTTTCGTCAATTTATCGTAACAGAAAATCGACGCGTATCAATCAATCGACTTTGTTGAATAAGTAGTATTTATAAATCATAATATTCCTAAATTGAATTTAGGATATAGAATATGCCCTAATTTCGATCCTGTTTGTGAAACTGTAAGAAATCAAAGTATCTTTGTTCCCTTGATCCAGAAGTGGATTAATTAGCAAAATTATGGTAAATCATTGATTCATCTGGTGTTTAAATATGACATTTCAAAATTGACTAGATCGAAAATGAAAAAGTTCAAAACAAAAATAGATAGATCCAATGTCACATTCAGTAAAGATTTATGATACATGTATAGGGTGTACTCAATGTGTACGAGCTTGCCCCACGGATGTATTAGAAATGATACCTTGGGACGGATGTAAAGCAAAGCAAATTGCTTCTGCTCCAAGAACAGAGGACTGTGTTGGTTGTAAGCGATGTGAATCCGCCTGTCCAACGGATTTCTTGAGTGTTCGAGTTTATTTATGGCATGAAACAACCCGAAGCATGGGTCTAGCTTATTGATATTGATACGTTCCCGAAAAACCCACTTGAATCCGTTTTGAATACAGTTTTTTTTTTACCGATTACCGACAAAAACCCGTACTCGAAAAAGAAAAAAAAAAATACGAATATATTCTATTTTCGAGTTTCGAGCACGGGTTTTTCTGGGCCAAGTGTATCTTGTCTTTACCATGAATTATTTTCCTTGGTTAACACTAATTGTAGTTTTTCCGATAGCCGCGGGTTCTTTAATTTTTTTTCTCCCTCATAGAGGAAATAAGGTGACTAGAGGATATACAATATATATATGTGTCTTAGAACTCCTTCTAACGACCTATGCATTCTGTTATAATTTCCAATTGGACGATCCATTAATCCAGCTGGCAGAGGATTATAAATGGATCACTTTTTTTGAGTTTGACTGGCGATTGGGAATAGATGGACTTTCCATAGGACCCATTTTACTGACGGGATTTATCACCACTTTAGCTACTTTAGCGGCTCGGCCAGTTACTCTGAATTCCCGACTATTCCACTTCCTGATGTTAGCGATGTACAGCGGTCAAATAGGATCATTTTCTTCTCGGGACCTTTTACTTTTTTTCATCATGTGGGAATTAGAATTAATTCCCGTTTATCTACTTCTGTCCGTGTGGGGTGGAAAGAAACGCCTTTATTCAGCCACAAAATTTATTTTGTACACGGCAGGAGGCTCCGTTTTTCTTTTAATAGGAGTTTTGGGTATCGGTTTATATGGTTCCAATGAACCAACATTAAATTTGGAAACATTAGTTAATCGGTCGTATCCTGTGGCACTGGAAATAATATTCTATATTGGATTTTTTATTGCTTTTGCTGTCAAATTGCCAATTATACCCTTTCATACGTGGTTACCAGACACCCACGGAGAGGCACATTACAGTACTTGTATGCTTCTAGCCGGAATCTTATTAAAAATGGGAGCATATGGGTTGATTCGAATCAATATGGAACTATTACCGCACGCTCATTCTATATTTTCCCCCTGGTTCATGATAGTAGGTACCGTGCAAATAATTTATGCAGCTTCAACATCTCCCGGCCAACGGAATTTAAAAAAAAGAATAGCCTATTCCTCTGTATCTCATATGGGTTTCATAATTCTAGGAATAGGCTCGATAACCGATACAGGTCTCAATGGAGCCGTTTTACAAATAATTTCTCATGGGTTGATTAGTGCTGCACTTTTTTTCTTGGCAGGAACGAGTTATGATAGAATACGTTTTGCTTATCTAGACGAAATGGGCGGACTAGCTATACCAATTCCAAAGATCTTCACGCTATTCAGTATCTTATCGATGGCCTCCCTTGCATTACCCGGCATGAGTGGTTTTGTTGCAGAATTGATAGTATTTTTTGGAATAATTACCAGCCAAAAATTTTTTTTAATGCCAAAAATAGTAATCACTTTTGTAATGGCAATTGGAATGATATTAACTCCTATTTATTCATTATCTATGTTACGGCAAATGTTCTATGGGTACAAGCTATTTAATGCCCCAAACTCTTATTTTTTTGATTCTGGACCACGGGAGTTATTTGTTTTGATCTCGATTCTTCTACCCGTAATAGGTATTGGTATTTATCCCGATTTCGTTCTCTCACTATCAGCGGACAAGGCCGAAGCTATTATATCGAATTTTTTTTTGTAGATAGTTTTCATGACTAAAAAAAATCAAAAAGAAATCCCATGATTTTAAAAAGAGTTCGTTATCCAATGAACAAAGAAATCCTTTTTCTTCTCTTACTCTTAAGTTAAATAAAAAGAAGAAGTCAAATAATTTAAATTAAAAAATTTAATTTAAATTAAATTGTGACCAACTGCCAAAGGCATTTGTAAGAACCTTTTGAATCGCCGCACTGCTTGATTCAAAAGGTTCTCGGCATCTTACACTAACACCAAGTTTCGTTTCGATCTCCGCGCTGTCCTATGTTTGTATTCATCAAACCCTTTCTTCAATTCAAATAGGTGTTAATTAAATGAACCATAACTATGTAACCCTATTCCTAATAGATTGACTCCGAAATAGCATATCCAAATTATAAGAAAGCCCATAGAAGCCACAATTGCGGAATTTACACCTTCCCATTTTGTATTTGTTCGAGTATGTAAATAAATCCCGAATATCGTCCAAGTAATAAATGCCCAAGTTTCTTTTGGATCCCAATTCCAATAAGACCCCCACGCCTCATTAGCCCATACTGCTCCCGAAAGAATACCTGTGGTTAAAAAGATAAATCCTAAACTAATAATACGATAACTCCAACGATCCAATTGTTGAATCACTTGATACCTGTAATAATTTCTAGCGGAAAGACTATTTAGAAAAACATTCTTTTTTTCGTTCATGTATTGGATTTCACTGAAACAAAATGACCCATTTACATGTACAAAATTTTTTCTTTTCAAAAAAAGCCTTATCACTTTTCGAAATGTAATGACTAGAAGAGCCGTGGATAATAATGATCCACATAAAAGAGCTGCATAGCCCAATACCATCATACTTACGTGCATCATTAACCACTGGACTTGGAGAGCGGGTACTAATATTCTGGATTGATGCATTTTGGTTAAAAAACCCGAAGTCGCAAAGCCTTGGGTAAAAAAAGCACTTGGTGCCGTTATAGCGCTTAAATGATTTTGATTATTTTTAAAATCAAAAATCTTATGAATAATAGATAAACTCCATGAAAGAAAGATTAATGATTCATATAAATCACTTAATGGGAAATGTCTCGAGTAAACCCAACGGGTGATTAATAATCCTGTTAGACAGAAAGCGGTAGCTGTCATCCCCCTTTCTGATGAAGCATATAGCCCTCTGATTTCATCGACTAAGAAGGTTATTAAATAAATTGTAATTCCAATTGAAACGACCGAAAAGGATATATGCGTTAATATACGCTCCAAAGTTGAAAATATCATAAAAAAAAAAAAAAAATTAAAAGCGAGAATACCTCAAATATACAGAATGGAAATCATAAATTAAATTCCTTAGAGCACTTTTTTTGTATATCTTTTTACAGATGCTATGCCGCCACTCGGACTCGAACCGAGATGCTCTAGCACTGCTTCCTAAGAGCAGCGTGTCTACCGATTTCACCATAGCGGCTTGCTCGAAATCATAATACCCTATTATTAGTCAATCGTCGAGATTGAAAGAGTCTATTTCAATGGATTTTTATTCATCAATTTGAAATTTGAATGTTTACTAAAAACAAAAAACATTGAAAGGGCTATTTAAAGATTCCGCCCCTTCTTTTGTTGTTGTATTTAATTATTTAAGGTTTCAGTTTTATTTAACTTAACTTTCAGAGTTTCTTCTTTGATAAACTAGAACCTTGTAATGGTTGTAACTAAATAGTTCTAACTTCACTCCAGGGAACAACTCAAAAAGGGTTTCTTTCTTTTTTTTTTTCATTTTTTAGAACTTTTGTGTTTGTGTTGTCGTAATTTTAGGTTTTTTCTTTTTTTTTTTCACTATTAATTTGTCCTAGGATTGATCAAATCAATTAGGTATTGGGCTGCACGTATTATAGAAAATAAAAAAAAAAATTCTTATTGTTTATGGTGGGGTGATGGGGAAAATAAGAATCCCCATCCTGGGAATAAAAAAATAGTAAAATAAAAAGAAAGGTGAAACTTTCGAGTTTGTCTTGATTCCGTTTTCAAATAAAAAAAAAAAAGGACTTTTTTTTTTTTATTTATTTATTTTTATTTTCGAATTCAGTAGACAAATCAATTGGTTCAAAACATTACAAAAGGGAATGTTTACTTACTTTTTCGATTTTTCTAAATTCTATAGTATAAATTCGAAACACAATTAACTCATTTTTGTGTCTGGGGGATTCAGATTATTTCAACCTTTGAAGATTATTTCAACCTTTGATTATTTATTTGTTGTACAAAAAAAACTTTTTGAATTCCCAGTAGCAAGGGATTTCGCTAACGAAAAAGCCTTCAACGCTGCCCAGTACCCCCCCTTTTTCCAAAGATTTTTACGAATACGTTTTTTTAATATAGAAGTACGTTTTTTTGGAACTGCCATTCAAAAAAGAAAAGGTTAGTCATTGATCAAATTGGATGTGAAAGACATCTATTGTTAAAATGTTAAAACAAATCATTTTTTAGTTTTACGGTTCATTTCATTATCTGTTTATTTTTTTTTATACACTAACTACCTTTAGAAAAAAGAAATAAATCGAAATATGCAAAAATGGCATAAAATCTTACTAGAACAAAAAATAAATAAATAAATAAATGGAATAAGGGATTTTTTCAATTTATATTCCCTAAATATTGGAGAATAAAGGAATTCGTATTCCGGAGTTATTGGCGGCACCCTTAGATACCTATTCAAATCGATATCTATAGGACGGATTGGGCCATATAACAGAAATAGAATTGGTTGAAGTTGATAAAAAAAAGAAAAAGCCCTTCCGCCCTTATCTCTGTCTATTTTCGGCCTGCTACATTTATCCATGAAAAATACATCGAACAGGTTTTATCTACCCAACCATTTTTGTCTAGTAATTGGTTATTAAATGTCTTTTTTTATAATTAAATGTCTTTTATTATAATTATAATAGTAGACAATCAATACGTGCCGAGATGAACTAGTTAATGGTTGTGAATAAACAAAGAATAAAAAAACTAATTCGTATTTTATTGGGGAACGGTAGGGGTCAGCCTATGATTTATATCAAATTTAATTTTGTGTAATTCTTTCGTCTTGATCTATGGACATAAATTAGTGTAATTAGAGAATAATAAGTGAAGTTTGAATTTGCTCTATCTTCCTAAAAATCTTACGTAGTATAAAGTAGAAAATAATTATTTATTTTTGACTAGTAGCTTAGTTAGAACATTTGATTGTTTTTAACTCTTCATTTTTTTGAAGTTGGTGGGAAAGATTCAAAATAACTATGAATAGAAAAAGCGAATTTTATTTAAGTTTTTCATTTTAATACCTTAACCTTAATTTTTTTATTAATCCCTTTTCAGTTTAAAAGAGATAAGAACCGGTGAATCAGAAACACTGAATTAAGAATAAAAAACAATTATTATTACTTTATTGATTTTATGGAACATACATATCAATATTCCTGGATCATACCTTTAGTTCCACTTCCAGTCCCTATGTTAATAGGGGTGGGACTTCTATTTTTTCCGACCGCAACAAAAAATCTTCGCCGTATGTGGGCTTTTATTAGTATTTTATTGTTAAGTATAGTTATGATTTTTTCGATCGATCTATCTATTGAGCAAATAGATAGAACTTCGATCTATCAATCCCTAAGGACTTGGACCATCACTAGTGATTTGTCTTTCGAGTTCGGATACTTTATTGATCCACTTACTTCTATTATGTCAATATTAATCACTACAGTTGGAATTCTGGTTCTTATTTATAGTGACAATTATATGTCTCATGATCAAGGATATTTGAGATTTTTTGCTTATATGAGTTTTTTCAATGCTTCAATGTTAGGATTAGTTACAAGTTCGAATTTCATACAAATTTATATTTTTTGGGAATTGGTTGGAATGTGCTCTTATCTATTAATCGGGTTTTGGTTCACACGACCTATTGCGGCAGGCGCCTGTCAAAAAGCATTTGTAACTAATCGTGTAGGGGATTTTGGATTATTATTAGGGATCTTAGGTCTTTATTGGCTAACAGGCAGTTTCGAATTTCGGGATTTGTTCGAAATATTGAAAAACTTGATTTATAATAATGAGGTTAACCTTTTATTTGTTACTTTGTGTGCATTTCTATTATTTGCCGGCCCGGTTGCTAAATCCGCGCAATTCCCTCTTCATGTATGGTTACCCGATGCCATGGAAGGGCCTACTCCTATTTCGGCTCTTATCCATGCTGCTACTATGGTAGCGGCGGGAATTTTTCTTGTAGCTCGGCTTCTTCCACTTTTCATAGTCATACCATACGCAATGAATCTAATATCTTTGATAGGGATAATAACAGTATTTTTAGGAGCTACTTTAGCTCTTGCTCAACAAGATATTAAGAGAGGTTTAGCTTATTCTACAATGTCTCAATTGGGTTATATGATGTTAGCTCTAGGTATGGGGTCTTATCGAGCCGCTTTATTTCATTTGATTACTCATGCCTATTCCAAAGCCTTGTTGTTTTTAGGATCCGGATCAATTATTCATTCAATGGAAGCTATTGTTGGATATTTTCCAGATAAAAGCCAGAATATGGTTCTTATGGGTGGGTTAAGAAAGCATGTGCCGATTACAAAAACCGCTTTTTTAGTAGGTACTCTTTCTCTTTGTGGTATTCCACCTCTCGCCTGTTTTTGGTCCAAGGATGAAATTCTTAATGATACTTGGTTGTATTCGCCGATTTTCGCAACAATAGCTTTTTTCACAGCCGGATTAACCGCATTTTATATGTTTCGAATTTATTTACTTACTTTTGAGGGGCCTTTCAACTTTTGCTTGCAAAATTACAGTGGCAAAAAAAGAAATTCCTTATATTCAATATCTCTATGGGGTAAAGAAGAACCAAAACCGATTAAAAACAAATTTCATTTAGTTGCTTTATTAACAATGAATAATAATAAAAGGGCTTCTTTTTTTGCGAAGAAGACTCATCGAATTGCTAGTACTGTAACAAATATGCCCTTTATTACTATTTTTCCTTTTGGCGCTGCCAAGACTTTTTGTTATCCTCACGAATCAGACAATACTATATTATTTGTTATGCTTGTATTAGTCCTATTTCCTTTGTTTGTTGGAGCGATAGGAATTCCTTTGAATCAAGAAGTAATCGAGTCGGATATTTTATCAAAATTGTTAACTCCATCTATAAATCTGTTACAACAAAATTCAACTCATTTTGTTGATTGGTATGAAGTTGTAAAAAATCCAACCCTTTCCGTCAGTATAACGTATTTTGGAATACTTCTAGCCTACTTTTTATATAAACCCTTTTATTCATCTTTACACAATTGGAACATATTGAATTTTTTTGCTAAAAGAGGACCT